CATGTTAATGATCTCACATTATTGGTTGATAGAGAATCAAAGTTGATTTACCAATGAGTCACGAAATGCTATGGTTCTTACATATGATTTCTGAATTTATTCAGAAGTAATTCGTCGAGATCATACACTTTTTTTCCTATTTATCCTATAAATATATATATATATATATATAAAATAAAAAAATAACATAAATAAAGTGCAGCCGGTTGGATCCAACCTATTCTTGAAATATACAACTCGCACACACTCCCTTTCCAAAAAAAATCAATACACCAAGCACTACACTTAGATTTATTAGATTTGTTGCTAAAATATCGGTATTAAACCCGAAACTCTCGGCGGATGGCCAGTGGCCCAAGGAAACGAAAGAATTGGTTACATTTTTCATAGGCTCTCCTCTTATAGATAGGGCTGACAAAGAACAGAGTTCTTTTTGTATCACTTCGCTTGCCCTTTTTTGATCGATTTCTTTTTCTTAATTTCCCTTTTTAATGAGAGTAGATTAAATTTTTTGAATTTGCGAATTTCCAAATTCCTTATTCTTTTTTTTTTTCTTTTTTTGAAGTTTCCGATAAGATACTTATTAATTTAGGTCCTAGATCTCGTGTCAATTGCGAAATATCTCCTTTCTTTGTTCAAAGGCTTCCTAAAATACCTAAAATAAAAATACGTAACATACTTTTTTACATTTTCATTCTAGGATGAAATTAAACAAAAGGATTCGCAAACAAAAGTGCTAATGCCACGACCAGTCCATAAATTGTTAAAGCTTCCATAAAAGCTAGACTAAGCAATAAAGTACCTCGTATTTTACCTTCTGCTTCTGGTTGTCTCGCAATACCTTCTACGGCTTGGCCTGCAGCAGTACCTTGACCAACTCCAGGTCCAATAGAAGCAAGCCCTACGGCCAATCCAGCAGCAATAACGGAAGCGGCAGAAATCAGTGGATTCATGATAGGTTCCTCGCACTAAAAAAAAAATGGTTAATGATACAATCAACCAATGAATTATTACTTATTGGATCACTAAAATCTATCGAGTCAAAGTAACTAAAAACTTCAAATTAAAATAATAATATAGATAGGAATAACCCCTATATAACTAGTATATATCTAATATCACATATACATTTGTTTCTTTCATAACGTAAACCGCCCGCATTTTCTATTGAATCGGATTCGAGAAGAATTCTTCGAAAGATATACAAGGGCTGTGGCTGGACTTATAGACATTACATATATCTAGTGTAACCCCCCTAACCCATCCACCATTTCGTAATATCGTATATCTTTCCTCCTACAAATATGGTCGTATATACATACGTATATGTTCCCCAACCAAGAACCAAGTAGATTATCTTGACCCATGCATTGCCTCGATTGGGATAAGCTTAAAAAAAAAAGACTATTTAGAAAACTAATCAATGATGACCCTCCATAGATTCCCCTATATAAGCCGCGGCTAAAGTTGCAAAAATAAGAGCTTGAATACCGCTTGTAAATAATCCAAGAAACATGACAGGTATAGGAACTACTGAAGGTACTAAAGAAACAAGAACAACAACTACTAATTCATCAGCCAATATATTCCCGAAAAGTCGAAAACTAAGAGATAAAGGTTTTGTGAAATCCTCTAGGATGTTAATTGGTAAAAGGATTGGAGTTGGTTGAATGTATTTCCCGAAATAACCCAATCCTTTTTTGGTAAGACCCGCATAAAAATATGCCGCTGACGTGGGTAAAGCTAAAGCAACAGTAGTATTTATATCATTCGTGGGGGCGGCTAACTCCCCATGAGGTAACTGTATGATTTTCCAAGGTAAAAGGGCGCCTGACCAATTAGAAACAAAAATAAATAGGAACATAGTTCCAATAAAGGGAACCCAAGGACCATATTCTTCTCCAATCTGAGTTTTGCTCAAGTCTCGAATAAATTCAAGGACATATTCGAAGAAATTCTGACCGTCGGTCGGAATGGTTTGTGGATTCCGAACAGCTATGATGACTGAACCTAATAAGATAGCAATTACGACCCAAGAAGTGATAAGTACTTGGGCATGAATTTGTAAACCTCCTATTTGCCAATATAAATGTTGGCCTACTTCTACACCTGATATATCGTATAACCCTTTAAGTGTTTTAATGGAACATGGTATAACATTCATATTGTCCTCTGACAAAAATCGAACCTAAAAAAAAAAAAAAAAGAATTATTTTGATTCAACCATCTCTTTGTCAACTCATCTACTTGCATCATTAATCATACATTTAGGATACTAAGAAATCACATAACATAATATCAATATCCCATTTTATCTCTTTTTTTAAATTCAAGAATAGTAACCGATCCAATAAATTTATGAAGTTCCCAAATAATTAACTAATTTTATGATTCTTAATCATAACATGATCATAATCAACGACTTCTTATATAGCTAGTATAGCTAGAACGACCCTCACAAATTGCGGATACTAATTTGTTAAGAATCAATCGAATTGAAGCTATAGCGTCATCGTTGGCTGGAATCGAAATATCCGCGAGATCTGGGTCACAATTTGTATCGATTAAACAAATTGTCGGAATTCCCAAAATGACACATTCTCGAAGAGCCGTATATTCTTCTTGCTGATCAACGATGATTACAATATCAGGCAACCCCGTCATATATTTGATCCCACCCAGATATGTTTGCAAGGTGGATAATTTTCTCTTCAACATTGCTGCATCTCTTTTGGGGAGACGATTGAGTTTACCCATCTTTTGTTCTGCTCTTAAGTCTCTGAACTTATGAAGTCTCGTTTCCGTAGTGGACCAATTTGTTGACATACCACCGAGCCATTTTTTATTAACATAATGACATCGAGCCCTTATTGCAGCTGATGCTACTGAATCCGCTGCTTTATTTTTGGTACCGACGATTAAGAAGTTTTTTCCTCTACTTGCTGCATCAAAAACTAAATCACAGGCTTCTGATAAAAACCGAGCAGTTCTAGTAAGATTTGTAATATGAATACCTTTACGCTTTGCAGAGATGTAAGGAGCCATTCTAGGATTCCATTTCTTAGTACCATGACCAAAATGAACTCCTGCTTCCATCATCTCTTCCAAATGGATGTTCCAATATCTTCTTGTCATTTTTTCCCACGCTTTCTCTTTGTTTTTTTTTTTTTTAACAAATAAATAATTGTTCCTACGGAACCTTCTACCGGGATTGGCTGTTGATACACAGCCCAAACCATTCATTTTTTTTTATTACTGAATTGGATTTTTGACTTTCTCATTATTGATTTGGTAATAAAAAAAATGAATCTCTCCTTAGGAATTATGAAATCGCGTAAATGATTTTTCTGGTATCTCATGGAAATTGTTTGGGACGCAAGAACAAAAAAATTCTCTATGGTGTAACAAAATATCTCTCATTTCCAACTCGAATAGGTTTTTCTTTTTGATTTCCAAATGAATGTTTTTGTCTTGCCTTGAACGGTGCACTAATTTTTTGAATCCGGTACCGACAGGGATAATCCCCCCCAGAACAACATTTTCTTTCAGACCCTTCAACCAATCAATACGACCCCGTAGAGCAGCTTTTGCTAAAACTCTAGCAGTTTCCTGAAAACTTGCTTCGGATATGAAACTTTGAGTATTCAGAGATGCCCTCGTTATTCCCAATAAGATTGCCCGATAACAGATCGATTCGTCCAAAGCACGCCCTGCTCGTTCCGCCCGCAACAATCCGATTAATTCTCCGGGTGAAAAAACATTAGACATTCCATCTTCGGAAACCAAAACTTTTGATGTTACTTGACGTACAATAATCTCTATATGTCTATTATGGATCTGTACCCCCTGGGATCGATAAACCTTTTGGATCTTATTAACCAAAGAGATACGACTTTGGGCTATGGTTAGCTCAGCTCCAATCAAGAATCCCCAGGGAATTCCAAGAATTCTTGGTATACGTTCGTTCCAACCTTCAACTCTCCTTTCAAGGTTCATCGATATTGAACCAATCAAACGCACTTCTAAGATTTGTTCGACTTTTGGAAGACCTTGCGTTATGTCACCAGATCGGGATTTTTCATATATAAATGTAACTAATGTATCTCCTTCATAAAGGGTTTTTCCATAATGTCCATGAACAGTCGCCCCTGGAGTGGCTAAATAGGGCTTAGCTGATCTTATAACTAAGGAGTCAACATGAACAATTAAAATTTGACCAGATTTTTTAATGTGTGGTCCATATTTAAATAGACATACATTTTCACAAATAAATTGTCCAAGGCTAATTATTGTGGATGTCTCTTCACAATAATTGTGATCGAGAAAGCACCAATTCAAATGGAATGGATTCAGGATGATGTTATTGCATGGACCGGGATTATAAATCCTACTATTTTCATCTATTAAACAGTATTTAAGTATTTGAAGTATTTGGAAAGTTTGTTTAAAATTGTCAAGTAGAAAATATTTCTTTAACAAGATCCGATTATGAGTTATTAAATGGTAAGATGAATAAAAATTCACTATTTTAGGTACAATAGTACCTAAGGGACCCAACAAATCCCTAATTGGAGTTAGGGGATTCGATTCCTTTGTCACATTGTTATATTTTGAACCGTTGAATGGACCAACTCGAGAACAATTGAATGATGACAAAATTATCAAAGATTGCCATTCCTTATTTCGATTCAACAACGTACCAATAGTTCCTTGATGCTGGGTAAATGATTGAATCTTCGCTTTGGAATAAAAAGGATTGATATTGGTTCGATCTAATCCATTATCGGGAATCAATCCTGAACCTGCCGTATCATACCTTTTTCCGGTATACGAAATAGTAGACTTGACTAACTCAATTCTTATGAAATCGCGAATCAGATCATTTGCCCTTACCTCAACAAAAGAAGCATGAACCTCTTCTATAGAACCATTTTTTTCTTGGTCCCAATTCAATACTAAGCAAGTCCGAACTAATTGAATACTTGTGTGAGAAATTCCTC